CACCGCCCTGTCAAGGCGGAAGCTGCGGGTTCGAGCCCCGTCAGTCCCGAACTAGGATCCGATGAATTTATCAATTCATCTCCCCTTTTTTGTAAAAAAAGGGACAGGGAACAAAATATAATCCCAGTGTGAATCCTTATTTCTTTTGTTTTTCGTTTCACATTTTGATTTATCATCAGACAAATACTGGAATTCCAATTTATTCCACTAGTCTTGATGCGGAATAGTACCTCTTGATAAGGAGAGACATATCTAGATTGATTGGTACGATCCGTGATATTACTCTATTCAGTATTTTAAGAGATACCATATTTATTCATTTGACTTTCTTTTTCGACGGCTCTTGAACAATGAAATTGAGTATATTTTTACCGAGAGTACATACACAAACTGTATTCCTTTGTTATACAATACATAATGAACTTAACATAATTACTTCGGCGGAACGGAGCACTTTTTTTAACCACACCTTTTTCCCGCACCCGCACCGACTTGTGTATCCTCAAGTACTAATAAAAAAACATCTATCTCATTCAAATTGCATGCTGAATTTTTTATGTATGCGTTCTCCCCCAATCTAAGAAAGAGAAGTAATAATTAATATTTATTATATTTAATTTAATTTTAATAAATAATATTTTTATATAATAAAAAATAAAAGGCCAAGCAATGTACCTCTTTTATTAAATCCGTTGGAATATTAGATCTTTTAACCCATCCTTTTCCATCTCACTTATATTGGGTCTAGGTATGACCTATTGAATACCGGTCGATACCTATTAATTATATATATGTATTAAATTAAGTATTAATTATATGTATTAAGTAAGTATAAGGAAGAGGGGAGGGTAACTTATAGAAAATAGAAAAGAAAGAATGTAAAAGGCTAAAAAATGCAATAGGATTCCATATTGCAATTGGATTAGGAATTCTATTTTTTGATTTAGTATGGATAAAGGATCTTCCTATGTTATACTATTAAATTCTCGACAATTAATCGATTTGATAGATTATATATATTGTTATTCATAACAATATATGGATCCATTCGGTATCATCAGGATACAATTCACCCTATTGAATCTACTGGAGTCAAATTTATCATCTCTATGGGATTATATCCCGAGTTATTGCGAAGCAAAAAAAATGAGATTATGGAAGTCAATATTCTCGCATTTATTGCTACTGCACTGTTCATTCTAGTTCCTACCGCCTTTTTACTTATCATCTACGTAAAAACAGTCAGTCAAAATAATTAGTTTTTATGAAACTTGAATTATTAGTTTATCAGTTCTTGTCAATAATTGAAGAAATGAAAGTAAGGGATTTAAACTCTAAGTCTTAAATTAAATGAAATGATCGGGCTGGAATCAGAAGTGTCTGGGATCTGAGATAGTGTGTAGAAAGAATATATATTCTAGTTCTTTCTACACATTATCTAATATTGTATACAGATATAATATGGGCTTGACTTTATATAATATGTATCAATTTACACTAGGGTAGTGCCTCTAGAGTCCACTCCTCCCCCATACTACGAGTGAAAGGGAAAATGTAAAGACTACCATTAAAGCAGCCCAAGCGAGACTGACTATATCCATGTAAATTATGTCTCCTATCTCTATCAAGAAATGATTCCACTATGATTATTGATCCATAATCATAGTGGAATCAACGGCACAGAGTCAAAAAAAAATAGGATTCTGATTTAAAGCGATTGATGAACCAATGAAGCTAATCGTAACAAATTATATTATAATATATTTATTTCGGTAAAAGCGGGAAGCATTAAGCACAAATACGATACATATACCCTTTCTTTGAAGATATCAAAGGAATCCCTCTAATGGAAAAGACGTAGGGATAGTAAGACCTATTGTTTCGTTTTGTTTGTTACCTTTTTTATTTTTATAATATAATATAAGCAAAAGACATAAAAAAAATATATAGTTATATATCGAGTACCTCCATTTTCTATTTATTTGATTCAATTGATGAATCAAATAAATAGCCCGAACCAATAACAATAATTAAATTAATAGGTTGCTTCATTTCATCTTATTGGATTGGTACGATGGGGTCACACCAAAAAAAAATCCGGATGCTGAGAAAAAATTTGACATTACAGTCTTTTGTCTTTTCCTTTTCTAGAACCTACGGATTTTATCTAAAAATGAAAGTATCGAAAAGTATCGACATGCCTAGTTTAGTTCTTTGCGTCTGCTTCTGCGAAGCAAGAATTTTTCAAGTTAGATCAGCACAATAAGAAATCCCAATTTGTTGATCAGGCGGCACCCAGATTTGAACTGGGGATAAAGGATTTGCAGTCCCCCGCCTTACCGCTTGGCCATGCCGCCAAATCCGATCAAAAATATAGAGAAAAATATTATCTATACTCTATTATATTACTATAGTATAAATTTAGTAATTAGTATAAATTTAGTAATTATCTTTTTTCTCTGGAATCCCACTGTACTTATCTCTTTCCAAACATGAATCCCTATTTTTTATTTGTTCTGGTTTCGATTATTCTCTTTGATTGGATCGGATCTCAAACCATACCATACACTACACTGCTTTTATAGATTTTTATTGAAATGAAAAGAAAAAGGGGCCGATTTCCAGTCATAGATTTAAAAATTAAGGGCAGTAACTGTTTATCTATTTACTTTGAATTAGTGAACGTTTATTAATTCAATTTGTATCTCAAATGGCATAAGAAAAGCCAATTTATTTATGACTAACAATTATTTTCAATCTCAATTTGAAATTATAACACAATATATGTGTATATGTAAACCCTAGAACAGCCATTTTTACACAGAAAGAACAGATACCAAGGAGGTCTCTCTCTTATCTTAATGTGCATATCCCTATAGAGAATCGGCGTGTTTGAATTTTGAATATATTCTATTTTTATTTTGAATTATCTAATCTATATTATATTTATATCTAGAATTTATATCTAGAATAGGAAATTGGATTGAATCCTGAATCCATTTTTTTTTTGGTACCGCATCTAATCATAATATCTAATCATAATATAATATCATAATAACATCTAATCATAATATCATAATAATAGGTAGAAATTAGATCAATTTGTATATTCTATACAAGACTTCATAAGTATAATGTTAAGTAGCAAAATATTTTTTCAGGAACGTTTTATTTTATTAATTAAATTCATTTCTATTTGTGCCTGTCGCAAATTTGAACTTGCGTCGAAAATACTCTTCATTCTTACGTCTCGTATCCGTTCATACGTATGAAATAGAGATATGGAGTTGGTTAAAATTTCATGTGATTCAGTAAACAGAATATAAATTCCATCATTGCTAGATCGATCCATATAGTTAGTTCGATGAAGAGTGAGCCAATAATAATAATGGAATTTATAGATAAAGAGGAAACTCAAGGTTAAGATGCTCCGGAAGGGAAATGAGGGAATGTCCACAATACCTGGATTTAATCAGATACAATTTGAGGGATTTTGTAGGTTCATTAATCGGGGTTTGACGGAAGAATTTCATAAGTTTCCAAAAATTGAAGATACAGATCAAGAAATAGAATTTCAATTATTTGTGGAAAGATATCAATTGGTAGAACCTTTGATAAAAGAAAGAGATGCTGTGTATGAATCACTCACATATTCTTCTGAATTATATGTACCCGCGGGATTAATTTGGAAAAGCGGTATAGATATACAAGAACAAACTGTTTTTATTGGAAACATTCCTCTAATGAATTCCCTGGGCACCTCTATAGTAAATGGAATATACAGAATTGTAATCAATCAAATATTGCAAAGTCCCGGTATTTACTATCGTTCTGAATTGGACCATAACGGAATTTCTGTCTATACCAGTACTATAATATCAGATTGGGGAGGAAGATCGGAATTAGAAATTGATAGAAAAGCAAGGATATGGGCCCGCGTGAGTAGGAAACAAAAAATATCTATTCTAGTTCTATCATCGGCTATGGGTTCGAATCTAAAAGAAATTCTAGATAATGTTTGTTATCCTGAAATTTTCTTGTCTTTCCTGAATGATAAGGAGAAAAAAAAGATCGGGTCCAAAGAAAATGCTATTTTGGAGTTTTATCAACAATTTGCTTGTGTAGGTGGGGATCCGGTATTTTCTGAGTCCTTATGTAAGGAATTACAAAAGAAATTTTTTCAACAAAGATGTGAATTAGGAAGGATTGGTCGACGAAATATGAACCGGAGATTAAATCTTGATATACCTCAGAACAATACATTTTTGTTACCACGAGATATATTGGCTGCTGCGGATCATTTGATCCGAATGAAATTTGGAATGGGCACACTTGATGATATGAATCACTTGAAAAATAAGCGTATTCGTTCTGTAGCGGATTTGTTACAGGATCAATTCGGGTTGGCTCTTGTTCGTTTAGAAAATGCAGTTCGAGGAACTATATGTGGAGCAATTCGGCATAAATTGATACCGACTCCTCAAAATTTGGTAACTTCGACTTCATTAACAACCACTTATGAATCGTTTTTTGGCTTACACCCCTTATCTCAAGTTTTGGATCGAACTAATCCATTGACACAAATCGTTCATGGGCGAAAATTGAGTTATTTAGGTCCTGGAGGATTGACGGGGCGAACTGCTAGTTTTCGGATACGAGATATCCATCCTAGCCACTATGGACGTATTTGCCCAATTGACACGTCCGAAGGAATCAATGTTGGTCTTATTGGATCCTTAGCTATTCATGTGAGGATTGGTCATTGGGGATCCATAGATAGCCCGTTTTTTGAAATATCATCAAAAGAAACACAGATGGTTTATTTATCACCAAGTAGAGATGAATATTATATGGTAGCAGCCGGAAATTCTTTGGCCTTGAATCGGGGTATTCAGGAAGAACAGGTTGTTCCAGCTCGATATCGTCAAGAATTCTTAACTATTGCATGGGAACAGATTCACCTTAGAAGCATTTTCCCCTTCCAATATTTTTCTATTGGA